TGGTGCGCCATTTTAATAGTGTAAATAAGCACAAATTTGAGCAAATTTTCGCCCGAATTAAGTTGCTCGAGGTTGTCCTGTTTCCGGGGGGTTTTCAGGAGTGTTAGTGATCTCGGGGCTTAAGGGGGTGGGGGGTTTAACGAATAGAAACCGGGGGTAATATTAGAGATGTCTCTAGTTAAGAAACACTTATTATGCTCTTGAGATACAGATATGCAATTCTTCTTAATATATCTTTTAGGATTTCAAAATATTTACCTGCCGAGCGAGCTAAATGTCCACACCTTGTCAGTTAGTCCCGTGTGCGCTCTGAAATGCCAGATGAAAGGAAAAAAAAAAGAGAACCCCTTGCTCACTGGAGAGAACGCCCGGCATGCTGGGTTATCTCGGTGATGGACGCCACCATTAACTTATGCGAGCGTCAATGAAAGTGGGTGGAATAATATCAAGTAATGGCCCTGAAGTAGGAACCAAATGCCAGGAATAATTCACTGTGTGCAACCCCCACGAGTCTTGTCCCTCACCTTCAATAAGAGTTATCGCCAGTAATCAACTGATGGTCGGTTCTTACTACATCGAATACTCTTATATGACGGGTTGTTGGAAAACGTATATATTTACGGATGAGTAAAGTTGTTCGGTCTTAAACCCAAAATATTTCTATTAAATATAATGTCTTTTTCATTTCATGTATTCGTGGTTTTTTCCTCAAAGAGTAGTTTAGTTTAGAATCCTAGCTTTGGGAGTTAGGGGTAGGAGTTAAAATCTCTTTTCTTTGAGCAGTGGGGAGGATTTTAACCTCCGACGGCCAGTTTACAAGACTGGGGCTCTGGCACTGAGCTACCACTGCAGGCTCATCCAAGAGCTTTGTTTTCTACTCAGCCGGCTAAGGGGAAAAGGGCTAGGAAAAGGAAGAAGTACAGAACGGATGCAATTTGGCCAATGATGATAAAGGGGTGTTCTACGGGCATGCCTCCAATTCAGGTAAGAATGGCGACGTCTGCGATGAGGGTTCAAAATAAGAACTGGGTGACGGGACGAAAGGTCAAGCCTCGTTGTTTGGAGGTGTGGAGGATGGGGACGACTAGGAGAACTAGGATAGAGGCCAGGAGGGCGAGGACGCCACCAAGTTTGTTAGGAATGGAGCGTAGGATGGCGTAAGCAAATAGGAAGTATCATTCGGGTTTAATGTGAGGGGGTGTCACTAAGGGGTTGGCGGGTGTGAAGTTGTCAGGGTCCCCCAAAAGGTTGGGGGAGAAAAGTGCTAAAGCTGTGAGGGCGATGAGGAGGGCTGCAAAGCCTAGGAGGTCTTTGTATGAAAAGTATGGGTGGAAGGAGATTTTGTCTGCGTCTGAGTTTAGGCCGAGGGGGTTGTTGGAGCCGGTCTCGTGTAGGAATAAGAGGTGAATAAGGGTTGCACCTGCAATGACAAAGGGGAAAAGGAAGTGGAAAGCAAAGAAACGGGTTAGGGTGGCGTTGTCTACTGAGAAGCCGCCTCAGATTCATTGTACGAGGGCGCTTCCGATGTAGGGAACGGCAGAAAGAAGGTTGGTAATAACGGTGGCACCTCAAAACGACATTTGTCCTCAGGGGAGGACGTAGCCAACAAAGGCAGTTATTATGACAAGAAGTAGAAGGACAACCCCGACGGTTCATGTCTCTTTGTATAAATAAGAGCCGTAATATAGGCCTCGCCCAATGTGTATATAAATGCAGATGAAAAAGAAGGAGGCTCCGTTGGCGTGAAGGTTGCGGATAAGTCAGCCATAGTTTACATCTCGGCAGATGTGACCGACAGAGGAGAAGGCGGTTGCGATGTCAGAGGTGTAGTGTATGGCAAGGAATAGCCCTGTTAGGATTTGGATAATTAAACATAGGCCTAGAAGAGAGCCAAAGTTTCACCACACTGAAATATTTGAGGGGGCGGGGAGGTCAACTAGTGCGCTGTTTGCGATTTTTAGTAGGGGGTGCGTTTTTCGTAGGCTGGCCATTAAGGGTTCTTGTAGTTGAATTACAACGGTGGTTTTTCAAGCCATTAGTCCTGGTTAGAATCCTGGCAGGAATTATGACTTATATTATGTCTTTGTTCTTATTGGGGCTGGTGTTAGGCTTAGTAGCTGTTGCTTCTAACCCTTCTCCCTATTTTGCTGCTCTGGGGCTAGTGGTTGTTGCAGGGATGGGGTGTGGGGTTTTAGTGGGACATGGAGGGCCTTTTTTATCTTTGGTCTTGTTTTTAATTTATTTGGGTGGGATATTAGTAGTGTTTGCGTATTCGGCAGCATTAGCTGCTGAGCCTTTCCCGGAAAGTTGAGGGAGCCGGCCCGTCTTCTTGTACATAGTTATATATGTTGTTGGGGTGGTGTTGGTGTCAAGCAGTTTGTGGGGTGGGTGATATGAGGCGTCTTGAATTCCGGGGGATGAGCTTGGGGATTTTTCCGTGTTTCGAGGGGATATTGGAGGGGTGGCACTTATGTATTCAGCGGGGGGTAGTATGCTAGTGTTGAGTGCGTGGGTGTTGTTGCTTACGTTATTTGTTGTTCTGGAGTTAACTCGAGGATTGAGTCGAGGGACCCTACGGGCTGTTTAGTTTAGGGTTAAAATAACTGTTAGGGTCAGAGTAAGAAGGAATAAGGCCAGGTATGTTTTAATCAGCCCTTGTTGTGTGTTGCTGGTTGTGGTAATTAAAGGGAGGCTGGCAGTGGCGATGGCCTTGGGGCCTGTTTTTTCAAGCCAGGTTTGGTCCACTACTTGGCTAGCAATTGTTTGGCCTAGAACCAGGTTAAGTTTAGGGGTGATGCGGTGAATGATTGTTGGGAAGAATCCTAGCATGTTAGAGAAGTGGTGAGGGACCAGGTTAGGGGTGGGATGGAATTGCTTACTTGTTAGGGAGGCTAGCTCTAGGGCGAGGATTAGACCAGAAATTGTGACTGCAAGGGCTGCCAGTTTAAGTAGGGGAGGCATGGTTATGATGGGAGTTTTTAAGGGGGTGATGCTAGAGGTAATTAAAAGACCAGCAATGATGCTTCCTCAGGCTAGGCGTTTGATGGGGTTAATAACGGCGGGGTTGTTTTCATTGATGGGAGACAGTGAGTTAAATCGGGGGTGGCCCATAGACACGAAGTAAACTACACGGAGGCTATAGATGGCTGTGAAAGAAGTGGCCAGGAGGGTAAGAGTGAGGGCTCAGGCGTTTAGGTGGGATGTGTTTAGGGCTTCGATGATGGCGTCTTTTGAAAAGAAGCCTGCTAGGAAGGGGGTTCCGGTGAGGGCGAGGCTTCCGATTGTTAGACAAGAAGAAGTGAAGGGGGTAAGGTGGTGTATGCCCCCTATTTTTCGAATGTCTTGCTCGTCGTTTAGGCTGTGGATGATAGAGCCAGAGCAGAGGAAGAGTATTGCTTTAAAGAAAGCATGGGTACAAATATGGAGGAAGGCGAGTTGAGGCTGGTTAAGTCCGATGGTTACTATTATTAGGCCGAGCTGGCTTGAGGTTGAGAAGGCAACGATTTTTTTGATGTCGTTTTGGGTAAGTGCGCAGGTGGCTGTAAAGAGGGTCGTGAGGGCTCCTAGACAAAGGCAGGTGGTTAAAGCAGTTTGGTTGTTTTCTAAGAGAGGGCTCATGCGTACGAGCAGAAAAATGCCGGCGACTACCATGGTGCTTGAGTGTAGTAGGGCAGAGACCGGGGTAGGGCCTTCCATGGCGGAGGGGAGCCAAGGATGGAGACCAAATTGGGCGGACTTGCCGGTAGCGGCGAGGATTAGGCCTAAGAGAGGGAAGGTGAGATCGAAGTCTTTGGAGGTTACGAAGACCTGCTGTATTTCTCATGAGTTGAGGTTTATAGCTATTCAGGCTATTGCAAAGATTAGTCCAATGTCTCCTACTCGGTTATAAACAACGGCCTGAAGGGCGGCAGTGTTGGCGTCTGCTCGTCCGTATCATCAACCGATAAGGAGGAAAGACATGATGCCCACCCCTTCTCAACCAATAAATAATTGAAATATGTTGTTTGCTGTTACTAGAATAATTATGGCGATCAAGAAAATCAGGAGGTATTTGAAAAAGCGGTTTATGTTGGGGTCTGCATGTATGTATCAAGATGCAAATTCGAGGATGGACCATGTAACATAGAGGGCAATGGGGGTAAAAATAATGGAGTAGTGGTCAAATTTTAGACTAACAGTGATGTCAAAACATGTGGTGTTTATTCAGGACCAGGAGGTGATGATTGTCTCCGCCCCTTCGTTGAAAAATAGGAAGAGGGGGAGGAGGCTGACTAGAAACGCTAGTTTTACTGCTGTTTTGACGTGGCTTGTTGCTCAGTCTGGAGACTGGACTTGAGGGGATAAGGTTGAGAGTACGGGGTAGGCCAAGAGTGAAAAAATAATAATTAGACTCGAAGTTATTATTAGTGAGGTGGGGTGCATAGCTGCTACTTGGATTTGCACCAAGAGTTTTTGGTTCCTAAGACCAATGGATGAGCTGTTATCCTTTAGGAGCTGTCCGAGTGAGCCCTGGAGTTCAACCAAGGTCGCGGAGATTAGCAGTCTTCGTTGCTGGTGAGCCTCTCTCGGTGGATAAGGGGAGTTTAACCCCTATTTTTAGAATCACAATCTAATATTTTGGTTAAACTATATCTACATGAGGCCCACCCTCAAATTAGTTCGGGCTTTAGGATAAGTAGGGCCAAGGGGGCAAGGTGAAGAGCCATGAGCAGGTGTTCTCGTGTGTGGGAAGGGCTTAAGGCAATGATGTGTGCGGGGAGAGGCCCCCGTTGGGTTATGAGAAATATGTAAAGGGAGTAACTTGCTGTAATGAGGGTGCCGGTTCCGGTTAAAACAATAGTTCATCACGATCAGTTAAATAAAGAAGTGATGATTATTAGTTCTCCCATTAGGTTGGGGGAGGGAGGAAGTGCTAGGTTTGCGAGGCTTGCGATGAACCATCAAGCTGTCATGAGGGGAAGGACTATCTGGAGTCCTCGGGCTAACAGTATTGTTCGGCTGTGGGTTCGTTCATAGCTTGTATTAGCAAGACAGAAAAGGGCGGAGGATGCCAGGCCGTGGGCAATTATGAGGATTAGGGCCCCGGAGAATCCCCAGGGGGTTTGAATAAGAATTCCCCCTACAACCAAGCCCATGTGACTGACCGAGGAGTAGGCAATGAGGGATTTTAAATCTGTTTGGCGGAGACAGATGGAGCCAGTTATAATTACCCCCCATAGGGCAAAAATAATAAAGGGGTAGCTTAGCTCTTTGGTTAGGGGCTCGAGTATAACCACCATTCGTATTATTCCGTACCCGCCTAGTTTAAGGAGGACAGCAGCCAGGATTATGGAGCCTGCAACGGGGGCTTCAACGTGGGCCTTTGGTAGTCAGAGGTGGACTCCATAAAGGGGCATTTTTACTAGGAATGCGAGAAGGCAGCCAGCCCATCATAGTTTGTGTGCGTAAGAAGAGAGCTCTACAGGGTCTGAGTATTGGATTGTCAGAAGGGAGAGGGTGCCAGTGCTATTTTGGAGGAGAAGAAGGGCTACAAGGAGGGGAAGGGACCCAGCTAGGGTGTAAAAGAGAAAGTAAACGCCGGCATTTAAGCGCTCGGTCTGGTTTCCTCAGCGGGTAATAAGGATGAGGGTGGGGATAAGAGTGGCTTCAAATATGACATAAAACATAATGATTTCGGTGGCCCCAAAGGCTAGGATGAGAAAAATTTGTAGGGAGGTAAGAAGGGCTAGGTATGTTCGTTGTCGGCCGAGGGGTTCAGACGCCGTGTGGCTTTGGCTTGCTAGGATTATTAGGGGTAATAGTCAGCAGGTAAGAACCAGGAGGGGGGTGGACAAGGGGTCTGTGGCCATGTAGAAGTTTAGAGTAGACCAGCCAGTCTCTGCTGTATTGGTGAGTCAAGAGAGGCTGATTACGGCGATCAAGAGGCTCTGTGTGAGGGCAGTGGGCCACAGCCACTTGGGTGGGGCCATGCAGGCGGTGGGGATGAGCATGAGGGTTGGGATTAAAATTTTTAGCATTGTAGGAGGTTTAGGGCTTGAAGGCGGTCGGTGCCGTGGGTGCGGGCGGTGGCTACCAGGAGGGCAAGGCCGGCGCTTGCTTCACAAGCTGAGAATGCTAGAAGAAGTATTGGGGCTGCGGAGAAGTTTGTAGACCCTAGCTGGAGGGTTCAGAGAGAGAGGGCAATAAATAGTGCTAGCATTATTCCTTCTAAACAGAGAAGGGCGGAAAGCAGGTGAGTTCGATGGAAGGCTAGGCCGGTTAGGCCCAATATAAAAGCCGATGAGAAGGCAAAGTGAACGGGGGTCATTAGACAATTATGGACTTTAACCACAAGTTTTTGAGCCGAAATCAAAGGTTTTTCTTAAACTAATTATCTATTCGGCTCACTCAAGGCCTCCTTGGAGCCATTCGTAAATTAGTCCTAGGGTGAGGAGGGCTAGTACAGCTGTGGCCCAGAGGAAGGTTATTAAGGGGGTGGTTAGTTGGTCTCCTCAGGGTAAGGGGAGGAGGAGAGCAATTTCTAAGTCGAATAGCAAAAAAAGGATGGCGACCAAAAAGAATCGGAGGGAGAAAGGTAGACGGGCGGAGCCTACTGGATCAAAGCCACATTCGTAGGGGGAGAGTTTTTCGTGGTCAGGGGCCATTTGAGGGAGTCAAAAGGATACAATGGCGAGGAGGATAGAAAGAAGGGCGGTGATGGTAATCACAGTTGTAACTAGATTCATTATTTTTCCTTGGGGTTTAACCAAGACCGGGTGATTGGAAGTCACTTATACTAACATTAGTACTAGAAAAATTAAGAGCCTCATCAGTAGATTGAGATATAGAGGAACAGTCAGACAACGTCCACGAAATGTCAGTATCAGGCAGCTGCTTCAAACCCAAAGTGGTGCTCAGATGTGAAGTGGTGTAGGATTTGGCGGGCTAGACAGACGGCCAGGAAGGTGGAGCCGATAATTACATGGAGTCCGTGAAAGCCGGTAGCTACAAAGAAGGTAGAGCCGTATACACCATCTGCGATTGTGAAGGGGGCCTCGTAGTATTCAAGGCCCTGAAGGAAGGTGAAGTAGAAACCGAGGAGAATGGTGAGGGCCAGGGACTGGACTGCTTGTTTTCGTTCACCTTCTATGATGCTGTGGTGGGCCCAGGTTACTGTGACCCCGGAGGCAAGAAGGACTGCCGTATTAAGCAGGGGGACTTCAAAGGGGTCTAAGGTAGTGATGCCGGAGGGGGGTCAGCAGCCCCCGAGTTCGGGGGTGGGTGCAAGACTTGCATGGTAGAAAGCCCAAAAGAAGCCCAGGAAAAAGAAGACTTCAGAGGTGATAAAGAGAATTATGCCATAGCGGAGGCCTTTTTGGACGGGGGGTGTATGGTGGCCTTGGAAGGTGCCTTCTCGTACGATGTCTCGTCATCATTGAAATATGGTGAGTAGGAGGAGAATTGTCCCAAGTGTCATAAGGGTTGTGGATTGGAAGTGGAACCAGGTTGCAAGACCTGATGTTATTAATAGGGCAGCAATTGCCCCGGTTAGAGGCCAGGGGCTGGGGTCGACTATGTGGTATGCGTGTGCTTGATGGGCCATTAGACGTTTTCTTGAAGGTAAAGTGTTAGAAGTAATACAAAGACATAGGCTTGAATCATGGCAACAGCTACTTCTAGGAGGGTTAGGAGGACGAGCACTGTAGATGTCAGTAAGGCCACAACGGGTATTGAGGAGAGAAGGACGAAGGCGGCTGTGGAGATGAGTTGAATTAAGAGATGGCCTGCAGTCAAGTTGGCTGTTAGTCGGACGCCTAGGGCGAGAGGTCGGATAAATAGACTAATTGTTTCGATGACGATAAGGACGGGGATAAGAGGGCCGGGGGTTCCTTCTGGGAGGAGGTGGCCCAGGGCATGTGTTGGTTGATTTCGTATACCAATGATTACTGTGGCTAGTCACAGGGGAGTGGCAAGTCCGAGATTTAAGGAAAGTTGTGTAGTGGGGGTGAAGGTGTAGGGAAGTAGGCCTAGCATGTTTATGGTGATGAGAAAAATCATTAGAGAGGTCAGGAGGGCGGCCCATTTGTGCCCGCCCAGATTTAGGGGGAGAAGAAGTTGTTGAGTAAAACGATTAATGAACCATCCTTGAAGTGCGAGGAAGCGGCTGTTAAGCCAGCGGGTCGTAGGGGCAGGGTATATGATTCAGGGAAGGGTGATAGCGAGGGCAATTAGGGGGACTCCGAGGAGGGTGGGGCTTATGAACTGGTCGAAAAGGCTTACTGTCATGGTCAGGTTCAGGACTCTGTTTTTGGCTTTTCAGCGCTTTGGAGCGTTGGCTCATTTGGGAAGGTGTGGGCTATTACTTTTGGAGGGATAATGGCGAGGAAAATTAGTCATGAGAAGACTAGGATTGCAAATCAAGGTGCGGGGTTGAGTTGAGGCATGTCGCTAAGGGTGGTTGGGAGTCACCAATCTTTAGCTTAAAAGGCTAACGCTGTCCCCTGTTTAGCTTCTTAGCGAGGCGTCTTCAAGTATTCGTGATGACCAGTTTTCAAAGTGTTCTAGTGGGACTGCTTCAACTACGATGGGCATAAAGCTGTGGTTTGCTCCGCAGATTTCAGAGCACTGTCCGTAAAAGATGCCGGGGCGGGATGCAATGAAGGCTGTTTGATTTAGGCGCCCTGGGACTGCGTCTATTTTGACCCCAAGGGCGGGCACTGCTCATGAGTGGAGGACATCATCAGCAGAGACCAAGACTCGGATTGGGGACTCTACTGGAATAACCATTCGATGGTCAGCTTCTAAGAGTCGGAATTGGCCGGGGTTCAGGTCTTGGGTGGGAATTATGTAAGCATCAAACCCCAGGTCTTCGTAGTCTGTGTATTCGTAGCTTCAGTATCATTGATGTCCTACAGCTTTAATAGTGAGAAGGGGGCTGTTGATTTCATCTATGAGGTAAAGAATGCGTAGGGAGGGGAGAGCGATGAGGATAAGAATAATTGCTGGGAGTACGGTTCAGATAATCTCGATCTCTTGGGAGTCGAGGATATACTTGTTGGTGAGTTTTGTTGAGACTATTGCCACAATAATGTAAAGTACTAAGGTACTGATTAGAAAGACGATTATTAAGGCGTGATCGTGAAAATGAAGAAGTTCTTCTATAACAGGTGAAGCTGCATCTTGAAATCCTAGTTGGGAGGGATGGGCCATTAGAGGTTAAGACACGCGGGGGTCTAACCCACAATTCAGCCTTGACAAGGCGGTGTAATATACATTTTACTAGTGTCTTATGAAGAAAGTGGCAGAGCGGTTATGTGTCTGGCTTGAAACCAGCTCATGGGGGTTCGACTCCTCCCTTTCTCGTTAGTTTGATTGAACTAGAACAAATGCAGGCTCCTCGAATGTGTGGTAAGGGGGAGGGCAGCCGTGTAGTCATTCTACATTGGTTGTTGTGAGCTCAACTGCTAAGACTTCACGTTTGGCAGCAAATGCTTCTCAGATAATGAATAGGAATATAATTACTGCCACGAGGGAGATTAATGACCCGATTGAGGAGACGGTGTTTCAGAGGGTGTAGGCGTCGGGGTAGTCTGAGTATCGTCGGGGCATTCCGGCCAGGCCAAGGAAGTGTTGTGGGAAGAAGGTGAGGTTGACACCAAGGAACATTACTGCGAAGTGGATTTTTGTTCAAGTGCTGTGGAGGGTGTACCCTGAAAAGAGTGGGAATCAGTGGACGAAGCCAGCGACAATGGCGAATACGGCCCCCATGGATAGGACGTAGTGGAAATGGGCAACTACGTAGTAAGTGTCATGCAGTACAATGTCAAGGGAGGAGTTGGCGAGAACAATGCCTGTTAGACCCCCAACTGTAAAAAGGAAGATAAAGCCCAGAGCTCACAACAGAGGGGTCTCTCATTTGATAGAGCCGCCGTGAAGAGTGGCGAGTCAGCTAAAAACTTTAACCCCTGTAGGGATGGCGATGATTATTGTGGCAGATGTGAAATAAGCGCGTGTGTCTACGTCCATGCCCACTGTGAATATGTGGTGGGCTCAGACAATGAAGCCTAGAAGGCCGATGGCCATCATGGCTCACACCATGCCCATGTATCCGAAAGGTTCTTTTTTGCCTGAGTAGTAGGCCACAATGTGGGAGACTATTCCGAAACCCGGAAGAATAAGAATGTATACTTCAGGATGGCCGAAGAATCAAAAGAGGTGTTGGTAGAGAATAGGGTCTCCACCCCCTGCTGGGTCAAAAAAGGTGGTGTTGAGGTTTCGGTCCGTTAGAAGTATTGTGATGCCGGCGGCAAGGACGGGGAGAGAGAGAAGGAGTAGGACTGCTGTAATGAGGACAGATCATACGAAGAGGGGAGTCTGGTACTGGGAAATAGCAGGGGGTTTTATGTTGATGATGGTTGTAATAAAGTTGATTGCTCCTAGGATTGAAGAAATCCCTGCGAGGTGTAAGGAAAAGATTGTGAGGTCAACAGAGGCCCCTGCGTGAGCCAGGTTGCCCGCAAGGGGTGGGTAGACTGTTCATCCGGTTCCGGCCCCTGCTTCAACCCCCGAAGAGGCCAAGAGGAGGAGGAAAGACGGTGGGAGGAGCCAAAAGCTCATGTTGTTTATTCGGGGAAAAGCCATGTCTGGGGCCCCGATCATTAGGGGGATGAGTCAGTTTCCGAAGCCCCCGATTATGATTGGTATTACTATAAAGAAAATTATTACGAAGGCATGGGCTGTAACGATCACATTGTAAATCTGGTCGTCTCCCAGGAGGGCGCCGGGTTGGCTTAGTTCTGCTCGAATTAGAAGGCTTAGGGCTGTGCCTACTATTCCGGCTCAAGCACCAAATACTAGATATAGGGTGCCAATGTCTTTGTGATTGGTCGAGAAAAATCATCGTGTGATGGCCACAGGTAGGATGGCTGAGGTTTAAGCGGTGGATTGTAGCCCCATAGACAGAGGTTTGAGTCCTCTTCTTACCAAAGCCCCAAGGTGTTAAACATATAAGATTGCAAATCTTGAGAGGCAGGCTAACACCTGCTGGGGCTTTCCCTCGCCTCTACCCGTAAGACAGGCGAGGGAAAGTAGGTGGATGCCCGCTGGTTTGAGCGCTTAGCTGTTAACTAAGAGTTTGTAGGATCGAGGCCTACCCACCTAGAAAAGGCTTTAGCTTAATTAAAGGGTCTGCTTTGCATGCAGGAGATGTGGGTTAGTATCCCGCAAGTCTTATCAGGGACTGGGGGATTTTCACCCCCACTTAGGGCTTTGAAGGCCCTTGGTCTATGTGTTAGCCTAAGTCCCTTTAGGTCATCAAAAGTGCAACTGCGGCGGGGGTGAGGGGGAGTAGGAATAGTGTGGCGGTGGTGGAGATGGTGAGGGGCATGGTGGCTTGCAGGGAAGAAAGACGTCAGGGGGTTGTGCCTGCAGTGTTATTAGGGGACATGGTTAGGGCTATTGCGTAAGAGAGGCGCAGGTAAAAGTAAAGGCTCAGGAGGGCCGTGAGGGCTGCCAGTGTGGCGGTAGCTGCTAGGTCTTGTTTTGTGAGCTCTTGGAGGATGAGCCATTTTGGTATGAAGCCTGTGAGAGGGGGGAGGCCCCCCAGGGATAATAGGACAAGCGGGGTCAAGGATGTGAGGACAGGGGCCTTGGCTCAGGAAGTGGCGAGAGTATTAATGTTGGTGGAGTTGTTGAGTTTAAATACAAGGAAGGTTGTAAATGTTATGATGAGGTATGTGAGAAGGGCAAGAACTGTTAAGGAGGGGGAAAATTGTATAACTAGCACTATTCACCCGAGGTGGGCAATGGAGGAGTAGGCCAGGATCTTTCGCAATTGCGTTTGATTTAAGCCGCCCCACCCCCCAACAAGGGTTGATGCAAGTCCTAGTGCAATTAGGAGGGTGGAATTAGCCGGCTGAATTTGTAGGAGGAGGGCAAATGGGGCCAATTTTTGTCAAGTGGAGAGAATAAGGCCTGTAGTAAGGTCTAGCCCTTGTAGTACTTCGGGGAGTCAAGAGTGAAGGGGGGCGAGGCCCACTTTTAGTGCGAGGGCCAGAGTGACTAGGGTAATAGGAAGGGGGTGTGATATTTGTTGGATGTCCCACTGCCCTGACAGTCAGGCGTTAGAGGTACTTGCAAACAAGAGTATTGCGGCCCCAGTGGCTTGTGTGAGGAAGTACTTGGTGGTGGCTTCAACAGCTCGGGGGTGGTGATGTTGTGCTATTAATGGAATGATAGCGAGGGTGTTTATTTCAAGGCCCATTCAGGCGAGGAGCCAGTGGGAGCTAGCAAATGTAATGGTAGTTCCCAGGCCCAGGCCAAAGAGGAGGGGGGATAAGATGTACGGGTTCATTAGCAAAGGAAGGAGTTTAACCAACATATTTGGGGTATGGGCCCAAGAGCTTAATTAGCTGACCTTACTAGGAAGTGGTGTAGTGGAAGCACTAAGAGTTTTGATCTCTTTAGGTAGGGTTCGAACCCCTTCTTTCTAAGGAGTTGGGGGGACTTTAACCCCCATAAGTCACTCTATCAAAGTGGCCCTTTACTTCAGGCACAGCTCCGTGGCTATAGTTGTGGGGGGAGTCCGGCAAAGGCAATGGGTAGGGCAAGGTGTCAGATGACCAAGGCAAGGGTGAGCGGTAAAAAATTTTTTCAAATTAAGTGCATGAGCTGGTCATATCGAAAGCGGGGGTAGGAGGCTCGGACTCACAGGAACACCACCGATAGAAGGGCTGCTTTAGTTATAAGGTTAATAGCTGTTAGTTCAGGGATTGTGGGGATGTGGGAGGCACCTAGGAAGAGGGTTGCGGAGAGGGTGTTTATTAGTAAGATGTTTGCGTACTCTGCCAGAAAAAAGAGGGCAAAAGGGCCCCCTGCGTACTCTACATTAAAGCCAGAGACTAGTTCAGACTCTCCTTCCGTGAGGTCAAAGGGGGCCCGGTTTGTCTCAGCGAGGGTTGAGATATATCACATGGCGGCAAGGGGCCAGGCGGGTAAGATTAGTCAAACACTTTCTTGGGCGGTGTTAAATGTTTGTAAGGTAAAGCCCCCAGTGAAGATGATGATATTTAGTAGAATCAAGCCGAGGCTAACTTCGTAAGAGATAGTTTGGGCGACTGCGCGTAGTGCCCCAATGAGAGCATATTTTGAATTTGAGGCCCAGCCAGAACCTAGGATTGAGTAAACTGCAAGGCTGGAGAGGGCAAGGATGAACAAAACCCCGAGGTTAAGGTCGATGACAGGATAGGGAAGGGGCATGGGGGCTCAAAGAGTAAGGGCCAGGGTGAGTGCCAGGATTGGTGTGAGGAGAAATAATACGGGGGAGGAGGTGGAAGGACGAACGGGCTCTTTAGTGAAGAGTTTGAGGCCGTCAGCAATAGGTTGGAGGAGCCCGTAGGGCCCTACAACATTTGGGCCTTTTCGCAGTTGCATGTACCCAAGCACTTTCCGTTCGAGGAGGGTAAGAAAAGCAACGGCTAGGAGAACGGGGACGATGAAGGTGAGGGGGTTAATAATGTGGGTAATGAGTGTGGGGATCATAGTTAGGGAGAGGACTTGAACCTCTGTCGAAAGGGCTTAGGTCTTTTGCAATTACCGGGCTCTGCCACCTTAACATGCCTTTTTCTTAGGCGAGGGGGCATGCCCCCTTGCCTATTTTAGTTGACTTCATTAGGTGGGGGTGAGGCGTGCCTTTGGCATGGGCCTCTTCTTTTCGGTCCTTTCGTACTAGAAAAGAGCACATCATAGATAGAAACTGACCTGGATTACTCCGGTCTGAACTCAGATCACGTAGGACTTTAATCGTTGAACAAACGAACCCTTAATAGCGGCTGCACCATTAGGATGTCCTGATCCAACATCGAGGTCGTAAACCCCCTTGTCGATATGGGCTCTAAAAGAGGATTGCGCTGTTATCCCTAGGGTAACTCGGTCCGTTGATCGGCATTGCCGGATCTTGTTGGTCAAAAGTTCTGTTTACTAGAGCTGTGGCTCTTGGCTGTAGGAAGAGTGTTCGCATTCCACGTGGGGGTTCTTTAATTCCCCGCGGTCGCCCCAACCAAAGACATTAGGGCAGGGCCCATTTGGTTTAGTCCTGTGTTTAGGGTCTTTAACGTGGGCTGCCTTGGTGTCTAAAGCTCCATAGGGTCTTCTCGTCTTATGTTTTTATCCCCGCTTCTGCACGGGGAGATCAATTTCATTGACTTGAAAGAGGAGACAGTTAAGCCCTCGTTATGCCATTCATACGGGTCTCCATTTAAAAGACAAGTGATTGCGCTACCTTCGCACGGTCAAAATACCGCGGCCGTTAAACAAATAGTCACAGGGCAGGCGGGACCTCTTATTTTTGAGTTTTGCAAGAGGCGATGTTTTTGGTAAACAGGCGAGGCTTATGTGTTTGCCGAGTTCCTTCTCTTCCTTTTAGTCTTTCCCTGGGGGCACACCTGTGTGGGGGTAACGGATAGTGTTTGGGTGTGTTTCTAGTTGTTTGGTCTATTACCCAGTGCCCTCTTTGTTTGGGCTCGTTAAGTGTCGGTGGTAAGTCCGTTCCGATGTACATGCGTGCAGGGAGAGAGCCTCAGGCTCTCTTATTACTCATATTAGCATAGTCACTCCCATGGGGGCATGGGACGGCTCAATATGGTTAGGGGGGTAAGATTTGGTGATCAGGATAAGAAGGGTTAGGAGTATATCTGAGCTTTAACGCTTTCTAAGGGGATGGCTGCTTTTAGGCCCACCAAAATATCTAGCTTTAATTATTATGATCTTTACCCGCCTGATAAAGTTGTGTCTTGATTCAAAGGGGCTGTACCCCCTTTGACTAACTCTCCCGGTTTCTTTAATACATCAATAGGGGTTAAACTAGGGTGAAAAGAGAAGCTAGGAGGCTGAACTTCTATTCATTTCTTGAGCAACCAGCTATTACTAGGTTCGGTAGGTTTGTCACCTCTACTCAAAGCTCTCCCCACTCTTTTGCAACAGAGACGGGTACGCCCTATTAATAGGCTGTCTTGGAGTAGCTCACGTAGTTTCGGGACGTCAAACTAAAGTGCTCTTTGCTTGGGGTACACTCGCTAAATCATGATGCAAAAGGTACGAGTATTAATCTCTGCTTTTTTGGGCTTTACTGGGTTGTTTCATTTCTCTTTCAGCATTCCCTTGCGGTACTTTCTCTATTGCGCCGTAGTTCCTTTTCTATCGCCTATACTAAGGGGGAAAAATGGTTTGGTTAAATTAAATACTAGGGTACTTAGGGGGTATTAACAAGGGGTTGTTGGAGTTGTTTGGGTGGGCTAGCTGTTGGGCGTCAGGGCGATCCGACTTGCACGGGTGACTTCTCAGTGTAAGGGAGATGCTTTTCTATCTTAGCTACGCTCTGATTTTTCCAAGCGCACCTTCCGGTACACTTACCATGTTACGACTTGCCTCCCCTTTTTAATTATTAGGTTTTAGTTAATTGATTTGCGTCTTTGGGGAGAGTGACGGGCGGTGTGTGCGCGCTTCAGGGCCAATTTCAGCTGGACGCTCTATTTCCTGCTTACTGCTAAATCCTCCTTCAGATGAACGTTTCAGTGCATCATTCGTGTTCGCTGTAATAGCGAATGTAGCCCATTTCTTCCCCTTCCATACGCTACACCTCGACCTGACGTTTTAGGCTGTACCAGTCTTGCTTACTATTAGTCCCTCACAGGGTAAGCTGACGACGGCGGTATATAGGCGGGTTAAACAAGGAAGGGTGAGGTTGAACGGGGGGTATCGGTTCTAGAACAGGCTCCTCTAGGGGGATCTAAAGCACCGCCAAGTCCTTTGGGTTTTAAGCTATTGCTCGTAGTTCCCGGGCGGATAGTGGGTGTGTAGTACTATCAATGTTTAGGGCTAGGCATAGTGGGGTATCTAATCCCAGTTTGTTTCTTAGCTTTCGTGGGTTCGGCTTAGATAAAGCCACTTTCGTGGTTGAACTTCCTGTCTCCGGTTGCGTATAACAGCCTGGAAGATGTTTGGCTTTAGTGTTAGGTTTCACGTAACCACGCTTTACGCCGGTGTTTGTCAACTTGGGCCTCTCGTATAACCGCGGTGGCTGGCACGAGTTTTACCGGCCCTCTTAGCTTTAACTAAGTCAAGTTTTCACTTATGGCTTAATGTCTATCACTGCTGAGTTCCCTTGAGGGTGTGGCTAAGCAAGGCGTCGTGGGCACCAATAGGGGGTGCCTGATACCAGCTCCTTGTTTCCGGGCGGGGAACTGTAGGGCATTCTCACAGGGGCGCGGATACTTGCATGTGTAAGTTTGGCTAAAGTTGATAATAAAGTCAGGACCAAGCCTTTGTGCTTCCGGGGCTTTCTAGGGCCCATCTTAACATCTTCAGTGTTATGCTTTAGTTAAGCTACGTTAGC